AATAACAACAATGGATACCACCAACAGTTAGAATTTTCTTTAATAGAGATTAGATTGTATATTCCTAATTGGAATTGAATTGCTGTGGTACATAAAATATTGGAAATAGTAGCCAAGGCATAGCAATATCCCCTCGATCCATTTATGATACATGAATGGGAGAAAAATCCAGATTAAGCTCCTTTACCTTAGGTCGATTTACTCCCCCAAAAAGGGGCTAAATTCCCCGAACCCTTGTTTTTTGTTATTTTAGTTAGGTTCAAGTCTGGCGGGAATAATATTCTACGACTAGCAACTCATTTATTTTCAAACCGACCCACTTACTATCTATTATTTGATTGACTGATCCTTTATATTGGGATGAGTGAAGAGTCAAATGTTTTGGCAATTCCTCATGGGGGGATGAATCAAGATAATTTTGAATCAGAGCTCTGGATTTTTGTTCATCCCTTGTAGTAATAATATCTCGGGCTTTGCATCGATAACTTGGTATATCTACTATACGACCATTAACCAAAATATGCCTATGGTTAACTAATTGTCGGGCTCCAGGAATGGTCGAAGCCATACCTAATCGAAAAAGGATGTTATCCAAACGCATTTCAAGTAATTGTAGTAAAACCTGGCCTGTTGACCCTTTGGCTTTTCCGGCGATATGAACGTATTTAAGTAATTGTCTCTCTGTCAGACCATAATGAAAACGCAATTTTTGTTTTTCTTCTAGACGAATACGATATTGAGATCTTTTTCCGAAGCGCGATTGATTTCTAAGATCACTTCCGGGTGTCGGCCTTTTACTAGTAAGTCCCGGTAAAACACCCAGCCGGCGTATTTTTTTGAAACGAGGCCCTCGGTAACGAGACATAAAGACTCCTTATTTTATTGAAAAAAATTATTACAGAATAAACCTAAATTAAGACTGAACTAAACCATAAACGAAGCTAAATCTACTGATGTATTGATGTATTACAAAGAAGAATGAGATGAATTGTATCAATCAATATCCAATTTTGTATATATATAAGAAGTTATATATACTTTTTCTGATTTGTTTGGTAGAGATCTAATTGCTCCAATCCATTTTTTATTCATAGTTGGAAGTTCTTACGCCATAATGGATCAGTGATTCTTTCCTTGGAGAGGGGGTAAGAAGTCTTTTCAATATTCCTTCAAGGAGGCCTTATTAATTATGATTAATTATGTAATATAAAAGTAAAAAAAAAAAGAACAAATAGACAAAGCCGGCTATCGGAATCGAACCGATGACCATCGCATTACAAATGCGATGCTCTAACCTCTGAGCTAAGCGGGCTCGCATAAAATAAATTGTGCATAGGACTTTAGTAAACTACTTTAGCTATTGCATATTAATAATTCATTATAGTATAATGAATCTACTATTATGTTATGTAACATAAAGAAAATATAATATGTAACATAAAGAATATATAATAGTTCTAACTATATAACAATAACAATCAATTTCAATTGAAATACTATTATTATTTATAAATTTATAATAGAATGATTAGTTATAGTACTTAAAATTATAGTAGAATAACTCTCTATTCTAATTTTATTATACAATATACAAGGGCGACCCTAAGGAAAAGATAAGGATAAAGATTAAGTAAGGATAAGGATACAATCCAGATTAAATAGAATGATATTGAGACATTCCTCTGTGTTCATTCAAAAGGGCGGGGGATAAGGTGAAAAAAGAATCGACCGTTTGAGTATTCCAAATATAGAGGTAAAAAAAAGAGTAAGAGACGCATATATATGGGGTATATATCCATCCATATTGAATTGCGGATACATCAATGATAGAATCATTTTTGATTGGACTAAATACAAAAAAGGTCCTCCGATATCTGAAAGAAAATAGACAAGAAATCAAACAAATAGGAGGAGACAGAGACACTTTTTCTATATAGAAATCCATATCTTGCATATCTAAAGAATTCAACGTAAACGGTTCCAGAATAAATGAACATAAAGAAAGGGACGGCATCCCAACGAGATCCTAGTCTCAAAACAAAAAAGAGGGGATATGGCGAAATTGGTAGACGCTACGGACTTGATTGGATTGAGCCTTGGTATGGAAACATACTAAGTGATAACTTTCAAATTCAGAGAAACCCTGGAATTAAAAATGGGCAATCCTGAGCCAAATCCTGTTTTTAGAAAACAAATCAAATCAAATAAAGGGTTCAGAAAGCAAGAATAAAAAAGGATAGGTGCAGAGACTCAATGGAAGCTGTTCTAACGAATAGAGTTGACTGCGTTGATCGAGGAATCCTTCTATTTAAACTCTAGAAAGGATGAACCCATATACGTACATATACGTAATAAAATATCAAAGAAAGATTCATATATGTTATATGCAAAATTGAAGAATTCTTGTGAATCGATTCTAAGTTTAAGGAAGAATCGAATATTCACTGATCAAATCAGTCACTCCATAGTCTGATAGATCTTTTAAAGAACTAACTAATTG